TAAGTCCAACATTGATTCCTTCAGACGTGTCAATGGGACAAATGCGCCCATAGTGACTAGGATGGATATCTCGTATCCGAAAATTAGCAGTTCGCCCTGTTAATCCGCCAGGGCCCAAATAACTCAATTTTCTCCCATGAACGATTTGTGTCAATGGATTAGTTTGATCCAAAACTTGAGATAATGGATGTAATCCGAAAAAGGATTCATAAGTAGTTGTTAACGGAGTTGAAGTTACCAAATTCTGAGGAGTAGGTATCAATTTATGCCTAATTGCTCCGGATATAGTTCCCTTAACTACATTTTCTAAACGAGCCAGAGCCAACCCGAGCTGGTCTTGTAAAAGATCCGCTACAGAGCGAATCCGTTTATTTTTCAAATGATTCATATCATCAAGTGTACCCATTCCAAATTTCATCCCAATCAAATGATCGGCAGCTGCTAATATATCTCGCGGTAACAAAAATATATTGTTCTGAGGTATATTAAGATTCAGTCTCCAATTAATATTTCGGCGACCAATCCTTCCCAATTCACACCTTTGGTGAAAGAATTTTTTTTGTAATTCCTTACATAAGGATTCAGAAAATATTGGATCCCCACCTACACAAGAAAATTGTTGATAAAACTCCAAAATAGCATTTTCTTTTGACCCAAATTTTTTTTTCTCCTTATCGGTCAAGAAAGATAAGAAAATTTCAGGGTAGCAAACATTCTCTAGAATTTCTCTTAGATTCAAACCCATAGCTGATGATAGAACTAGAATAGATATTTTCTGTTTCCTACTGACACGAGCCCATATTCTTGCTTTTTTATCAATCTCTAATTCTAACCTGCCTCCCCAATCTGATATTATGGTGCCGGTATAGACCGAAATCCCGTTATGATCCAATTCTGACTGATAATAGATACCAGGACTTTGCAATATTTGATTGATAACAATTCTGTATATTCCGTTTACTATAGAAGTTCCAAGGGAATTCATTAAAGGAATGTTTCCAATAAAAATTCTTTGTTCTTGCATATTCCTACTGGTTTTCCAAATTAATCCCGCGGATACATATAATTCAGAAGAATATGTAAGTGATTCATAGACAGCATCTCGTTCTTTTATCAGAGGTTCTACCAATTGATATGTTTCCATAAATAATTGAAATTCAATTTCGTGATCTATATCTTCAATTTTTGGAAACTTGGAAAGTTCTTCTATTAAACCCTGATCAATAAACCGATAAAACCCTTCAAATTGTATCTGATTAAATCCGGGTATTGTAGATGTTCCCTCTTTTCCATCCCCCAGCATCTTTTTTGAATTTACCATTTATCCGTTTATTGAAAAAATACCATCCCATCTCTCATTCTTCATCGAATCATATCCATAGAATTCGATCTAGCAATAATGGAATTTCTATTCTGTTTACTGAATCACATGAAATTTTATTCAACTCCACGATATATGGAATGTATGAAATACGTATGAACGGAGACTAGATTCAATTGGCATTTTTTATAAGAAAGAGATCCAAATGGAATAGAATTGAGAAATACCACTGGAACTTATGTAGTTTTGTAAAGACTAGAAAAAAAGTAATTTCATTTTCACCTATGATATTACATATTCCAATTCGATTGCATACCATTAAAAAAATGTATCCACGATTGGATCTGTTCGAGCAGATAAACATATAATAAATAGAAAACTTTTTTTTTAACCACTTCCCTTTTCCATGTATTTGTATTTCATTGTTCAAAAAAATATTTATAGAAAAGAGATTGATTTTTACTTATTTTGAATAGAATAGTTAGAATATCATTGAATTGAAGTAGGTAAGAAAACTTGTGTTTTTTTATTTATTAATTTTTTTGATTATTAAAATAAAAAAGAATGCACAGATATATATGTCTCTTTTTCTTCTTTTATTGTGGTACAGTTCTATTTGGGACAGCACATACTGTGCTCTATCAAAAATGAAATTTTCTCTTCAATGTATTCAATTAAAAATTGAAATATAAAAATTTATTGAGAATTACTCCTAAAAAGCATCCCTAGAGAGATAAAATACCCCATTATAGAGCTATAGCTCTATAACACAACGTAACGTATGTTCTGATTCTGGGGTTTACATATACTCATCATTACTGTTATAATTGAAATTGAAGAAGATTTCTTTTTAATTGAAAAAACTTAATATAGATTAGTTAGAAATCCATTTCTAATGATTTATTTTATTAATATTATTAGAAATAAAAAAATGTAGATTTGAATTCAAAAATGGTCATGAATTTACAGTCAATAGTTAATGGTTCTGGTTTGTACTGGATTCTATATTTTGTGACTGAAAATCTATATATATATTTTTTTTCGGAGTTGAAAAAAAATAGAAAATAGGAATCTAGTTTCTATCGTTTTGGCGGCATGGCCGAGTGGTAAGGCGGGGGACTGCAAATCCTTTTTCCCCAGTTCAAATCCGGGTGCCGCCTCAACAACAAACTTGAAATCCTATTCTAACAAACGTAGGAAAAGACTCTTGATACTTTTGTTTCGTGATTCTAAGCCCCGGGCTCTCGAGGTTCTATTCTCTAACCTAAAGTTTTGCCTATCAGATTCAAGGAAAACTTAAAGTAGTGGAGGGAAATCCGTAAATCTTTACTTGCCACTACTAATTTAGTTCCACTTACTGAGTCTTCAATTAGATTGGATAGGAATTAAATTAATAGTTTTAGAATAGTTTTGGAATAGTTTTGGAAAGGACCTAAGATACTTTGGATACAGACTCATGAAAGTCTCGTAATGCTTAGAGATTCAATCAATATTAGATTAGATGAAGAATTGCCTTTCATTTTACTTCCAAAAATAAAAAACGATAAAAGAAAGAAAAAGTCTTATTCTTTCTACATGTGAGTGAGATTCCTTGGATACTTAAAAAAGTGTCCAGTTTCCATCTTGTCGATTCTACTAGAAATTCTATAATAAGAATAACTCATTATAAGATAAGTGGATTTTTTGGAGTAGTTCATCAATGGTGACCAAATACCTCTCCCTTTTTTTGACTCTGCACCAGTGATTTCACTATTATTAGTGAACAATAATGGAATAGTTTCTTCATATTCATAGAAATAGAGGACAGAATTCACATGGATATAGTAAGTCTCGCATGGGCTGCTTTAATGGTAGTTTTTACATTTTCCCTCTCTCTCGTAGTGTGGGGAAGAAGTGGACTCTAGAAGTACTCCTAATTGCGGTAATAATAAAACTCTATCAACCTGTATCAATTGTTTTAGTTTTCTAGACCGTTCGGCAATTTTTTGAAGATTTTTTTTTAGAAATTGGATTTATGTTTTGTTTTATTGACTCATTTTCTATTTTTATATTAGGGTTTACACGGTTAACCATTCATGGGGTAACCCCCCTTAGAAATCTGAAGAAGTTTTCATCGAATGGGGATTATCTGTATTAACTGGATCAAACAAACAAATGAAATCGAGAAAGTATGTACATACATTTAATATTCTATTTAATTGATATTGACGTTTATAAAGAAAAAGAGAGATATAGGTGGATTCCGTTATATTAAGATATTTCACTTGTATCTTTATACATTACAATAACCATAATGGCTAGTATGGTAGAAAGAGATCTCTTTCTACCATACTAGCGGGCCCCTTAGGATACTACTACTGAGTCTAATGGATTCCTTTCATTTAAGACGAGAAATTGAAATCCTGTTTTTTTTTTTCGTTGATAGTCAAATTGTATTCAAATTAATCATTTTGACTAACTGTTTTTACGTAAATTATAAGCAAAAAAGCAGTAGGAACGAGAATGAAGAGTGCAGTAGCAATAAATGCAAGAATATTGACTTCCATAATTTAATCGTTTATTTTTTTTTTCTTTAGAATATCTCGGGATTTAATCCCATAGAGATGAGAAATCTTTCGCTTGTAAACTAACTCAGATGAATTTAGATTTCGATGATATCGAATGAAATAAATATCATGAATAACAATATCGGAGCTATAAAATCGATTCATCGTCAAGAATTTAATAGTATAACATAGGAAGATCTTTTATCCACACCGAATACATAATGAGAGTCCTGATCCAATCAAAAAATATTGATTTAGAATTCTTTTTCCCCGCTTTCTTTTCTACAACCTAGTACTTTCCTTGTACAATTATCTGATGAAGTAACATAAAAAACCTTTTCTACTTCTACTTCGATTGTTTACAAAAATAGTTTGTAAAGAACCTTATTAAATAAACAATAGAAATCAAATAGAGAAAACAAGTACGAAGTTCAATGTTGAAATTTAAAAAATTTTTGACGGGTATATAATCTTTTTAGAAAACAAAGAAAGGGAATGTGACAAAGACGAGTCCCAGTAAAAAAACTCAAATATTCCAAAAAATTAACTAGTTAAATTTTCTTAAAAGTTTTTTCTTCGATATCGACTCTAATCTTTAAAAAGAGCATATTCATTAGGGAAGACTCATTTTATCTTTATTTTTTCAATATCCTCTTTCCTTGGTTGGATTCTAACTATTTTCAATTCCTTAACTTCATAGAAAGAAAAGTATATATAGGTACTCTTGGCAAATGTATTATACGCTATCCTATTCCATTTTCCTACACGAATTAAGTTGACAAAAAGCGGAAACCCCGTACAGTATCTCTTTCTTGAAGTGTTGAATGTTCTCAATAATTATAATTAATTTAATTATGTCTCTCTACCATCAATTGGTGCTAGTTAAAATAACGGAAATACCCCTTTCTTTTGCTTGATGAAAAAAGAAAAAAAAACAAAAAGATAAATGAAACCATTTTGATCCCCTTGCCCAGAAACAAAAAGGGGAGTTAATGTCTTTTTTTATTGAATCCGCCGGGACTGACGGGGCTCGAACCCGCAGCTTCCGCCTTGACAGGGCGGTGCTCTGACCAATTGAACTACAATCCCATGGAAATTGGAAATCAAGCGGGTAGCTTACATATTCCTTCTTA